CTGGGGAACGCAAGTTTGATCGAGGATTGGAGAGGAGAGGTGGAAGAAAAGGCTCGGGATGAATTTAGGAGTCTTTGTGCGAGCCGTATGCGGTGAGAGTCGCACGTACGGTAACGAGGGGGGTTCGCGTCTATACGTGTAGTGTGGTGGTTGGGCCTACCCACCCTATTTGTTCCATGATCTATGGGTCTACTGGAGCTACCCACTTTGATCAATTAGCCAAGATTTTGACCGGATACGAAATCACCGGTGCTCGATCTAGTGGTATTTTTATGGGGATTCTATCTATCGCTGTAGGATCCCTATTCAAGATCACTGCAGTTCCTTTTCGGGCGGCTGTAGGACGGACGGCCGCCTATAGGTGGTAGGGTAGGGTGGGTGGTACCGCTCAGATTGCGGCCAATCTTCCTAACCGCGCGCGGGCCGGGCTTAGAGCGCGTGAAACTCATCACTACCTCGTAAGGGCGTTGAGACCATAGCATGTTACACGAAAGCGCCGCTTTCTCTGTAGTATTGTCACACAGCTGCCCGCCTAGAAGAGCCACTCGCTCTGTAGTGTTGTCACACAAGATAAGCACGCCGCCCGCCTGCTGGCCGGGCGAATCTAAGTTCTCTTCCGGTCAACTGTCCACCCAGTCAAGTGCAAAAAAAACACAGTAGAATCACGGAATGCACGCTGCTGGTGTGCTTCCTGCTCGCGAGGAAAGAAAGAAGAGCGACAAGGTTAAGTTCAGATTTGACTGTTTGCAGCATGGGAGCAGATTACCCAAAAAATACCTGGGAACAATAAAAAAAAGATATCTCGGTAACGAAAACTATAGGGGGCTGTATTGGCGAGATCCAACGGTGAACAGCTGCCCAAAAGAAAAACCGCCTGGAAGTCCGAGGACCTTTAGTACTGTACTCTACCCCCGAACCAGCAGCCTTCGCGCCAAGCAAGACCGCCCTTGTCCCTTTCCTTTCTCCATTCCGCCTCCTTCTTTGCTTTGTTCCAATAGAGTCTAAGGCAAAGCTAAAGTGGTTCGTATGCCTACTTTACCTACTTGACGAAAGGGAACGAACTTAGCCGGGTTTATGGATTGGATTCAGTCAGCCTCACTCCTTCCTTTTTATGTTGTCGTGATGGTTACCGGCGAACGCTCCCAAAGGCGACCCTCTCGAGTTTCCAGCTGTTTTCTATATTGAAGTAGCCTTTCGTCGCCCCGAAAGAAGTCACTATCAAAGAGCTCGCCCTACTGAAGTACCAAAGGTGCGCTCAGCCCGGTGACTAAGAAATGGGTTTGCGCTTGAATTTCAGTGATGAGGTTTTTCGAGGGAAGTAGGGCTCTTATTGACTAAAAGTGGGTTCTTCGCTTTCCTTTAGAATGAAAGTTGCTATGAAGCCCCTACTACTTACTTTGTTTGATTCAAAAGGCGAACGGCCCCCCAACAAGTCGTATGGGGTGGGGTGCTTGTGATAAGCTGCCTTGGATATGAGGAATTCTAAAAAATAAATAAATAAATAAAGAAAAGAAAAGAAAAAGAAAGGAAAAGTCCGGTATTTGACGAAGATCTTTCTATCAATAGATAGGAATGAGTGTTCGATATAGGGGATAGAATCCATCTGCTCTTTCTCTCTCCATTTTTCTTCCCCTCTAACGCGGGCCGGACGGCGGCGGGCGCGGGAGGAAGAAAGCTAAGAGAAGACGCTCTTCTCTTAGGTCCTTTTTTTCAGTGCAGGAAAGCGCTCTCTTTTTGTCATCCCTGCAGCTTTCCTTTCCAGATTGTTTATTGAACGCATGGCGTAGCTAGGACCCTTCAAATCATGTTTGAGCCTATGTTCAAACCAAACAAACCCACCTCCTATTTGAGTCAGGCTGGAAAGAATGCCCGCCAAGTTCAGATAAGGGAATGCTTCCCCCAACCATTAAAGGAAAGGCTCGACGAAGGGAGGGAGATGCGGCGGGGGAAGGAAAAGTATACCAGGATTCTGTATAACCTATAGAGATATATATTTTGTCTTTCTTCTGTTTTTACAGAAGGGTCTTAGAAACCTATCTTTCTGACCGGGTTGGCACATAGGAAATCCCATTAATATTCTTAATAATATTAAATGCCTTTCCCCGACGGGTTTCTCTTCATACACAGAGAGATGAATCATCGTTGGGGGCGTCTTAAAGATTTTAGGTTCTTTGACCAGGTTTGACACCTGTCTGAACAGGAAAATCCTGAAATAATATCTCTTAAGAAAAGAATTATGCTATGGCCCGGGAAAGCGCTGGCAACAACAGAAAGGAAGGGGTCCATGTAGCTGCTGCACCCGCCCCCCTCTTAGTCAATGGGGCAGCAGGTTCGGCATCTACTACAAAAGAGAGAATCCACTTCAGATAACCACGCCTCTGCTAGGCAGCGTGTGGAATGGCCGAGAGGGGACCTTATTGGATATATAATCCAAGTCGAGAGTAGAGTTACGGGAACAGCCGTCTGATGGAAAACGACTTTCACGTTCGGTTCAGAGAGC